TTGCATATCTCTACAGGTTTTCAAAATTAATCCCGCGGGGACATATAATTCAGAAGAATATGTGAGTGATTCATACACAGCATCTCTTTCCTTTATCAGGGGCTCTACCAATTTATATCTTTCCACAAATAATTGAAATTCCATTTCTTGATCTCTATCTTCAATTTTTTGAAACTTATAAAATTCTTCCGCCAAGCCTTGATCAATGAACCTACAAAATCCCTCAAATTGTATCTGACTAAATCCAGGTATTGTGGACATTCCCTCATTTCCATTCCGGAGCATCTTAATCTTAAGTTTCCTATTTATTGAAAAAATTCAATTATTGATTCACTATTCATCGAACCATACGGATCGACCTAGCAATAATAGAATATATATTTTGTTTACTGAATCGCATAAAATTTTAGCCAACTCGATATATCTATTTCATACGTATGAACGGAGACGAGACGGAGGAATGAAGAGCATTTTCGACGCGAGTTCGAATTTGCGACAGGTACAAATATAAATAATTTGAGAAAATATTCCCGGAAAAAAATTATGTCACTTACACATATGGAGTCTTGTATAGAATATCAAAATTGATCCAATTTCTACCTATTACTATGATATTATTATCCGATGGGATACCAAAAAAATAAATGGTTGAGATTCAACCTCCTCTCTATAAATGAGATCTATAAACGAGATAAAGACAGAATAATCAGAAGTAGTATAGGGTTTCCTTTTTTTTTTACACACTCAATTTCATGTTCAAAAAAGAATTCGCGGATTCTTTTTGGTAGTGGGTGGAATTTATAGAATACGATTGAATTGCGTAATATAAATATACTAAGAATAGTATTGTATTTATTAAGTACATGCCGATACGGCTATCTATCCACATATCACACCTTTTCTTGTAATTTCACTTAGGGGGGGCAACATGGGTCACACTCCATCAAAATTCGTATTTTCTATTCAATATATTCAATGAAAAATTGAAACACGATGATTCTCTATAGGGATATGTACATTAAGAGAGAGGCCCGGCTCGGTATCCGGGTAACAATTTCTGTTCTGGGGTTTACATATACACATATATGTTGTTATAATTGATAATTGAAAAGGATTGATTATTGAAAAAAATGTGATTAGTCATAAATCAATTTTATTTTCTTTTGCCATTCAAGGAAACAAAATTTCAGTGGAGATAAAAATTGAGGAACCGTTCACTAATTCAAAGTAAATTGTTAATGGTTCCAATTTGCCCCGAATTTATCAGCCTGTCGTCGGAAATCCATTTTTTCTACTCTCAATAGAAAAGAGAAGGGAAATTTTTAAGTGATGTATATTTTGAGATAGAATTAATCGAAGAGAATAATATAAACTAGATCCAATAAAAAATAAAAAATAGGAATAAAAAAAGGATAAGTACAACGGGATTCAAGACCAAAAAAAAAAGCAAAAAAGAGTTAGTAATAGAATATGGATAATATTTTTAGCCATTTTTGATCCAATTTGGCGGCATGGCCAAGTGGTAAGGCGGGGGACTGCAAATCCTTTATCCCCAGTTCAAATCCGGGTGTCGCCTGATCAACAAAAGATTTTTGATTTCTTATCCTGCCGATCTAATTCGATGAATTCTTGCTCCGCAAGAAGCAGAGGCAAAGGACTAAGCGGGCGTGTCAATACTTCATTTTTATAACCCATAGCATAGGTTTTAGAAAAGACTGTCATTTTTTTCTCAAAATCTGGGTGTAGCCCAAACCCGTATCAATAGGGATGAAACAACTCTCACTTATTAATTTAATAATTGGTTCGGGCCATTTATTTGATTCAATTGAAAAATCAAATAAATGGTGAGAGTCAATTCCGGAATTCAGAACTAAGGTCAGAAATCTCGGTATACAAAGGTTCCTAAGAGGCACTCCGTTTTTGCTACTAGAATTGAAGAAGAGATTATACGAAAGACTATCATATCAAAATCTCTTACTCTTAAACTACTACCCTTATTAAAGTAGTGTCTCGCGACTCTATCGGGTATTAAATTAGATCGGATACGATGATGGGAAATCAATTTAGGAGTTGTGGAAAGGCCCGAGGATTTTTTGTATCCAGACTCACGAGAGGCTATGAGTGCTCAGACATGCAATCAGAATGGTTGGTCTACTCTTATAGAGTAAAGGTCAAAGTTGAAAAAAAAAAAGAATCTATGTAGTAATAGTGGCGGTGGGTTTTCCCGATTCTTTCACAGAAAGAAAGACAGTAAGCTTAGATCAAATAGGAAATAGAGGTATCTGATAGATAGTTATCTATCTTGATGGTATATATATATATATTTGTTTTTGCTTAGTAAAGAAAGGTATTAAAACAAAAAAAAATAGGTCTTACTATTCTTACATGCTCTATTAGAAGCATTCCTTTGATATTTCCAAAGAAAGGGCGGGTGTATCATCGTATTTGTACTTAATGCTTCCTGATTCTACCGGAAATCCTAAAATATTGAAACTTGTTA